ATATGAGGTGATTTAAAATTAAGAATTTTTCATTCATTCCCATCCAATCAAAAGATATTTCCATCCAATCAAAAAAGACCCTTTTGTAATTGATTTCGCAATTTGAATCAATTGGAAGATAAAAAATATGAAATTGATCCTTTATTTGGTCCTTATTAGGTTCAACCTGAATTTTTGTATTAAATTTCCACCCCAAATATTTTCTATCCGTATTTTTTTCCATATATATAATATCACTTTTTCCTAGATAATTCTTCATAGGAATATTCTTGAGTATGTTAAAAAAGTTTTCTTTATTTCTGGTGGAATTTTCCTGCTTCTTATTTCTTTCGAATGATGTTCTATAAATACAGGATTTCTTCTTAGTTTCAGAATGAATATATTTATATGATAAAAGATCATATCTATAGTTTTTTTCAAAATTATCCTCTTTATTTGATAATAAATAGACTTTCAAATTTTGTTTTTTTTTGTAATCAAAAAAAGGGTCTTTTTCATAGGAATACCATTTCTTTAAATCATTATTTTGAGAGGTATTTATCCCATTTCGCCATTTTTGGGGGACTAATCTAGACCATGTAATCTGAGATAAATCGTATTGATAATGACCTCTTAACCAGTTTTTCCATGGATTCATTCCATAATTTGGAAGTTTATTATGTCTTATTTCGGAATCAAATATTCCTTGTCTTCCAAAAAAATCCTTTATTTCATTCTTAAGAAAAAAAGATGGTCCATTATATTGAAGAATAGATCTTACCTTATTGAAGTTAATTGCTTGGGTTTGTGATAATTTTAAAAATACATATTTTTGTGACAAGTCAGATAAATAAAAAAAAATATGTGACTTTCGCTTACTATTTCTAAGATTATCAAATATCTTTTTTATAGTCATAGGCGAAATAAAGTCAATTTGATTTTGTTTTGTTTTATTAATCCTTTCTTGATCTTGATTTCTTTTATTATTGTCAATGTATTTCTCAACAATTTTTTTTGTTGATTCCATAAAAAGGTATAGAGTGATTCTGCGCATATTAATGATACATAGAAAGATATCAATGTATATTTTTTCAATGCAAAATTGAATTAATAATTCAATATTTTTTCTTTTTAATAGTTTCCAAATTTTTGGGGGTGATTCTCCATTATTCTTTTTATTTTTTTTCATTTTTTCTATTTGATTTCTGATTGTGTTTCTTCTATCAATTCTATGTTTCATTTCTTCTTTTGTCTGTAAATAATTTGTCCAACCTGTAGCTCGATTTTGACTAAGTGATTCATGAATTATCTTATTACTGATTATAGAATCATTTTCTGTTTGAGTTTGACTTGATTCATATATTTCTCTCGGTATAAATAATGGAATTTTTGTTCCTTTTAAAAGTTCTTTTCTTATTTGTTTTACAAATAAAACAGCTTTTGTTTGTTTCTTTGTTATTTTTTTTAAAACTCTTCGAACTCTAAAATTGAATTTTCTGATTTCGACTTTATAGTCTATATCTTTAAAAATAGGTTCAAAAAAGGAAGGTGTTTTTCGAGGAGGCCCAAAAGGATATTCTGTTTCCATTCCCAAAACTGTTAAAAAACAAGAATCAAAATAATCCTGTTGCTTTCGATCGCTATCAGAGAGTCGTAGTTTAGATCTGTGCCAAGGTTTCAAATGAAAAGGATATAGGATTTTGATCTGAAAACCTTCTCTTAACCAATTTTTAGGAAATTCCGTTTTGGAGAATTGAAGACCATTATAGCTGCACTTTAGATAAATTTCTCTATTCCAATCTTGGAAATCCTCATACCATTCCGGAGATTGCCGTAATAAAATACGGCCAATATTCTTAACTATTATGAATAAGGGTAATTTAATATATTTTCTAAAAATTGATTGAGCTAGTAACAGAAGACTTCTTGTTTTTTGTGCATATGGAATGTTATCCCAGAATTCCATTGCGTCTTCCTGGTTATTTTTTTTTATTTGGAATTGTTGATCTAAAATTTCGAATTCTGACTTTTTACCCAACCAATCTCTAATATTAAAAAAAAGTTTCATTAGGTTGGATATAGGAAAAGGAAAATCCTCCATTTTTTCCAAAAAAAGGGGGGAATGGGGATTTCCTTGAGAGGGTCCCCAAATAACCATTTTACGCCTTTGAACGCGCATAGATCCTTTTATTACGGCTCGACGAAAATCCGGTTCTTCTAAATAACTTATAAAACCCGAATCTCTATTAAATTTTGTATAAAGATTATAATTCTTGAAATGAGACTTCTTAAAACTTCGTCTGGAACGAGTTAAAAAAGCTATACGTTTAAATCTTCTTGTTCGAAGCTGGTGATCCAGCCCTTGCATTATGCCTTGTTCTTTTCGTCGTTTTTTAAAATGTTGTTCCAACTCATTGATTAATTTGTATGACCATCGAGGGGGTTTTTTACCTATTTTGTTTATTCCAATAGATTTTTTTTCACGCTTAGGGTTAGTTAGAATTGCGTTCAATGAAAACTT